TTCTATTATGAATTACTATATTTTATAATTTTTATTCCCCTATATAATAAAAAATTTTATTAACTAATTTTACTATTATATTAGGTAGATTATGGATAAATTCTATTATGAATTACTATATTTTATAATTTTTATTCCCCTATATAATAAAAAATTTTATTAACTAATTTTACTATTATATTAGGTAGATTATGGATAAATTCTATTATGAATTACTATATTTTATAATTTTTATTCCCCTATATAATAAAAAATTTTATTAACTAATTTTACTATTATATTAGGTAGATTATGGATAAATTCTATTATGAATTACTATATTTTATAATTTTTATTCCCCTATATAATAAAAAATTTTATTAACTAATTTTACTATTATATTAGGTAGATTATGGATAAATGACAATGGTTGTCAACAAGTCTCATTAGCTTGTTCTTTCAGTTCAATTCTGTAATATCCGCAGATAATACAAATATTATAACATGACTATAATTATAAAATATTTAGTTTTGTATAATAAATATTATTATCAACATCTTGTTAATAAATATTAATAACTATAATAGGATTAATATTTTATTAGAAATATTTATTAAATATATATATATCTAATACTAAATAGTATTAATAAAAAGAACTGAAACATCTTAGTAATTAATTAATAAATTTAACTAAGTAAAGGCTATTGAAAAGTTAAATAAATAATAATTTACAATTTTATAAATAATTATATATATATAATACCTATAATTAAAGTACTGTAAAGGAAATAATGAATAATTAATAAAATAAATAATAATATATATTTACCTTTTGTATAATGGACTTACAAGAAACAATATTAGTAATATTTAAATATATAATTAATATTACCCGAAACCATAAGATCTATAAGTGAATAATTATACCGTTAAAAAGTAGTAATAACCAGTGATCGTTATAAAGCTCTTGGATGATTTGCTTATAGGGGTGAAATACTAATCGATTATGGCTATAGCTGGTTCTATTCGAAATATATTTAAGTATAGAGTATTAATAATATATTCAAAATATTAGCATAAAGGTTAATATTTAAGAGAGAAACAACTCAAATTATAATATAATATAATTAATAACATAAATTTAATTAAAGGTCGTATTGTTATTGACTATAAAGCGGTAGGATTCAAGACGTCTATCCACTAATTAGTGCGTTTAAGTAAAATTTTGATACAAACTACTTTCTTCAAAATAAATTACTTTATTATATATTCAATATATAAAAAATTATTAGTAGAATAGTATAAATATATAATAGTATAAACTAATATTTAGAAATAATGTAAGTATGATTAAATTATTATTTAATAATATAAATTTTATGACAAGTAAAATATAATTCAGCTTTTAATTAAAATATAAATATATAAATATTTATTATAAAAAAAATATTATAAATATATACTGTAAACCTAAATCAAGAGTCATGATAAATAATTCAAAAAAAAAATAGTTTTAAGGAACTCGGCAAAATAGAGCTTCGGCTGTTTACCAAAAACATAGCACTAGATTAATACCTTCTGTGATACCTGCCCAGTGGAGTATCAAAAATTACATACATATATAAAAAGTACAGTAATACATATATCTAATTAATATATAAAAAAATATTCTAAACGGCGGACTTAGCGTGAGGTTTTTAATGTAGCATAATAAGTTGCCCTTTAATTGAGGGAGAGTATGAATGGTAACACGAAAGTTACACTGTCTTAAAATTATATAGATTTAAATTAAAATAATAGTTAAGATGCTATTTAAAATTGTAAGACAAAAAGACCCTATAGAGCTTAACTGTAATTTAATAATAAATGTTTGATTGTCAGTTTAGTTGGGGCAACTACCATCTACTAAGAAAGATGTGTGAGCAATATTAATATAATTTAAGTTTATTATATAATATATATATTTAATAATTGCTGATGGCATGCTATAATGACCCATAGATATTATAAAATAAAATCTATGATTAAGAAATAAAAGCTACCTTAGGGATAACAGAACTATTTTCCCAAACAGTACGAATGGACGGGGAAGTTTGTTACCTCGATGTTGAATTAAGGGATCCTGGCGGGGTAGGTGTTGCCAAGGGTAGGACTGTTCGTCCTTTAAAGCCTTACATGATTTGAGTTCATTGCGTCGCAAGACAGCAAGGTTTTTATCTACAATTAATATTACTAAATTGCATAGTACGAAAGGAATTGTCTTTTAGTTTCAATAATAATTATAAATTAATAAATAAAGTTTGAACTGTCTAAAGTTAAATTTAAATATAATTAACAAAATACACCCAGGAATTATACTATTAAGTAAATAGGTTAGTCTTCAAAACTAAAGTTTCTTGGTTCAAATCCGGATAATTCCATACGATTATAGAGATTAGATAGATATATTTAAACCTAGACACACTAATGCTTTGATAATGTGCAATTAATCCGAATTCATGAATGGGGATAGACTATGTTAGTGTAAGCGTATAGACGAGGAATAGTGATTTAATTACAAAGATATCAGGTAAATTTAGTAAATTGTAACTTTTTATCAAAGACATCTGGAAAACACAAATTCGCCATGTGGTACTGCAACAAAGACAACAGCAGATTTGCAACTCAGCAGTCACTAAAACTATTCAATTAGCGTAAGCTAGAACAGCACCATTCGGGCAAACCAGCTTGTATTTATACAGTTGGAAGACTGTCAAAAATGCGTGCCAGCAGACGCGGCTAAACGGATTAGGCTAGACGATTATTTATACCGGTATATGAGTAATTGGAAATGATTTTAATTCTTCTCAAACTATAATAAGAAGATACAATTTCTATTATAGAAGGGAGACTGATCGACTAGTAACAACAATCATGAAAATATATGCTAAAAAACAGGATCAGATACCCTGGTATTAATATTGAAATAGGCTTGAATTAACTAAGCTAACTAGGATAGTATGTCCCATAGGGCTAAACCTGAATCATCGGGCCGTTCGTAATAATCAATTGGAGACCCTTGTGTTATAATTAGATAATCCGCTAAACACCTCTCCCTACCTGAATAATACTTTAATAAATATAAGTATACTAGTTATTGAAGGGCCGTCAAATAAGCAAGGTATTTATATTTAAACGGGGGACTAAATAAATTTAACTAAACTATTATTATAAAGATTTATTCTATAATAATATCAATTAGTTCTATTTATGCTTATTAGGTGATTATAGTATTAATTTATATTATTGTTGTAATAATATAGGAATTTAATATGCAGATATTTAAATGCTTACTATAAAATTTATCTTATGATTAAAATATACATGTTCATTAGTTATAATTTTGGATCAATTCTAAGTTTTTTTAAAAATAAAATTATTTTAATTAATAATTTTTCTCAACTTTTATTTCATAGAAGATTGTCAGGTGTTCTGGTACCTAAGGTAGGGCTTCTCATGAAGGTCAATATATTATTAAACTCAAAATAATTACATATGTATAATACCTGAAAATTATAGGCGATTAAGTTCTCTATATCAGTGTTAGCAGTAGTATTCAACAGTAATTGTATTAATAGAATGGTACATTGAAAAGATGAAGTGCGAAGGTTCCAATCGTCGGTCACTCCCCGAGAATTGTCCTCGAGCAGTTATTGGGGGTAAGTCCTAGCATAGTTAGGGTACGGGAACGTGCACCTTGAAACAATAGAATATATTAAAATAATTAATCATACTTATTATTTTAATTTATTATAGAAATATAGATTTCTAATATTATATAATTAATCAATTAGAATTTATTATATATTTAATTACCTTTATCAATTTACTAATATTTCTTGCTACTTTTTACTTAATAATATTTAATTATTATATAAATATATATAAATCAAAATTTTTTTATTAATAATCAGTAGTTATTTTCATACTTTTATAATTTTACCCTATCCTATAAGTAATATATTAATTTTATTATCATTAATACTAGTATTAATTAATTTTATTATTTTTAATAAAATTTCTAGACTTATATATTTAATTAACTTTTTTATAAATTTTATATATAATATAAGTAATTCTTATTTAAATAATAAAATTTATAACTTTTATATTGTTCCTTTATTTACTTCTATATTATTTATTAATATTTTAGGATTTTCATTCTATATAATACCAATTACATCTCACATTAGTGTTACAATAGGTTTAGCTCTTTCATTCTCAATTAGTAATATAATAATAATTATTAATAAATATGGAATTAATAAATATATATCTCATTTTTTACCTAGTAATACACCAATTTTACTATCAATATTATTAGTACCAATTGAAATAATTAGCTTAATAATAAAACCTTTATCCTTAGGATTAAGATTAGCAGCCAATCTAACTGCAGGTCATTTATTAATCAATATAATTAGTAGTTTTTTATTAATAATGATAATTAATCTAAAAGTTTATTATGCAATGCCTGTTATTATTCTTCTTATATTAATTATTCTACTTGAAATAATAGTAATAATAGTACAATCTTATATATTTTGTCTATTAACACTTCTTTATATACAAGAAAGTATTTAATAAATTAATATAAAAAGATATTTTCATACAACAAATCCAAATTATAAAGGTAGTGGTTCTAATAATGATAATAATAATAATATAAAAAAAATAATTATATTTTTATTTAAATTTATTATTAATACCATATATAAATTAATAATATTAGGTTCTATTAAAGTTATTACTTATATCTTTAATAAACTAATATATATAATTACAATATTATGAAAATGATTAATAAAATTTGCAATGTTTTTAAGATTAGTTAATAATATAAAAAGATTTGTTATTTATATATATAAAAATTCTCCTATTTTTATTATCTTATATATAATATATGAAATATATAATAGATGAAATTTTTCAATATCTTTAGGTACTTCTAATGTAATAAAATTAACTTTATTTTTTAACTATATACATATAATATTAATATTTATTATATCTATTGTAATAATATCATTATTCTTAATATTCTTTTGTTCAAATAATTATCTTAATTTTTATCATCATTCTACATTAGAATTTTATTGAACTTTAATTCCATCAGTAATTCTTTTTATTCTTGCTATACCTAGCTTAAGATTACTTTATATGGTAGAAGAATGTACATCAATTTATTCTAGATGTAAAATTATTGGTAATCAATGATATTGAACATATGAAGTTTATCCTAATATAAGTAATGATAGTTATTTAATTACTGAATTAAATTTAGGAGATTTTAGATTATTAGAAACAGATTTTGCATTTGAATTATCTATTAATAAAAATTATAATCTTCTAGTTACATCAAGTGATGTAATTCATTCCTGAAGTGTTCCTAATTTAGGAATTAAAATAGATGCTGTTCCTGGTAGATTAAATTCTGTATTTCTTAACATTAATAGAGTTGGAACCTACTATGGTCAATGTAGTGAAATCTGTGGAAGTTATCACTCTTATATGCCTATAAAAGTTATTGGTAAATAATTAATTTTGTAAATAGATGATTATTTTCTACAAATCATAAAGATATTGGTACTTTATATTTAATATTTAGTATTTTTTCAGGTTTAATAGGAACAAGTTTTAGTATTCTAATTAGAATGGAATTATCTAGTATTGGTTCTATGATTAATAATGATCACTTATATAATGTTATTGTTACATCCCATGCATTAATTATGATCTTTTTTATGGTAATGCCTGGACTCATAGGTGGATTTGGTAATTGATTAATACCAATATTTATTGGAGCCCAAGATATGGCCTTTCCAAGATTAAATAATTTTAGCTTTTGACTATTACCTTTTTCATTAATATTATTAATTAGTAGTACATTAGTTGAAAATGGTGCTGGAACTGGTTGAACAATATATCCTCCTCTATCTAGTATACAATACCATTCTGGTCCTTCCGTTGATATGGCTATATTAAGCCTTCATTTAGCTGGTATTTCTTCTATTGGAGGAGCTATTAATTTTATTTGTACTATTTTATTACTAAAACCTAATAATATGAATTATTTTCAGTATCCTCTATTTGTATGAAGTATATTATGTACTACAATATTACTACTATTAAGTATTCCTGTTTTAGCTGGTTGTATTACTATGCTATTATTTGATAGAAATTTTAATACATCATTTTTTGATCCTTCTGGTGGTGGTGACCCTATCTTGTTTCAACATTTATTTTGATTTTTTGGTCATCCTGAAGTATATATTCTTATATTACCTGCTTTTGGTATAATAAGTCATATTATTATTCATAATAGTAAGAAAAATACTATATTTGGTTATAAAGGTATGGTATATGCTTTATTATCTATATCTTTATTAGGTTTTATAGTATGAGCTCACCACATGTTTACTGTTGGTCTAGATGTTGATACTAGAGCTTACTTTACTGCTGCAACTATGATTATTGCTATTCCAACCGGAATAAAGATATTTTCATGATTAGCTACATTATATGGTACACATAGAATAAAAATAAATACACCTCTACTATTTACTATAGGATTTATAATACTATTTGTAATAGGAGGTGTAACTGGTATTGTTCTTAGTAACTCCTGTTTAGATGTTTTACTTCATGATACTTATTATGTAGTTGCTCATTTTCACTATGTTCTTTCTATGGGTGCTGTATTTGGTTTATTTGCTGGTTTTTATTTTTGATTTCCTATATTTACTGGTTATACATATAATCAATTTTTAAGTAAATGTCATTTTTGAATCACCTTTACAGGTGTTAATATAACATTTTTTCCTATGCATTTTTTAGGTTTAGCTGGAATGCCTAGAAGAATTATGGAATATCCAGATACTTATTATTTTTGAAATCATGTTAGTAGTTCAGGTAGTTTTATTACTGCAATGGGATTAATATTATTTTTATATATTATATTAACATCCTTTATTAATAAAAATATAAATTCTAATTCAAAATATAGTTATAGTTTAGACTTTATTCCTTCTAATATTCATAAATATCATTCATTTATAGATTCTCCTTATATATATAAAAACTATTAATAAATTTTTAAAATTTATTAATTTTATAACCCCCATCAACTTAAATTATAGTCATAATATAGGAAGTCTATTATTTATTACTATTATATTTCAAATAATTTCTGGAATATTAATATCCTTTCATTATACAGCCCATATAATATATTCTTTTTCTAGTATTAGTCATATAATTAGAAATGTAAATAGTGGTTATTTACTCCATAATATTCACTCTAACTTAGCAAGTATTATATTTATATTATTATATATTCATATTGCTAGAGGTATATATTTTGGTAACTATATAAAATATAAAGTTTGATTTGTTGGAATAATATTATTTCTTTTGTTAATGATAACATCATTTTTAGGATATGTATTACCTTGAGGTCAAATGTCATATTGAGGTGCTACCGTAATAACTAATTTTATTTCTGCAATTCCTTATATAGGTAATACAATCTTATTATGATTATGAGGTGGATTTTCAATTGGTAATCCAACATTAAATAGATTTTATAGTTTTCACTTTATATCACCATTTATTATACTAATTTTTATTTTTTTACATATATATTTTCTTCATAAAGTTGGAAGTAGTAATCCTGAAAATATAGATATAAAATTTAGCTATATAAAATTTACTCCTTATTATTTTTTGAAAGATCTTCATGGTTTTTTTGTTACACTAATACCAATTATATTATTATTATTTTTTTATCCATATTTATTAGGAGATCCTGAAAATTATATTAAGGCCAATTCTTTAATTACACCTAATCATATAATGCCAGAATGATACTTCTTATTTGCATATGCAATATTAAGATCTATTCCTAATAAATTAGGAGGAATATTTGGTTTATTACTAAGTATTTTAATTTTATTTATTCTACCACTATATAATTTTACATATATACAAGGAAATAGATTTAATCCTATAGGTAAATTAACTTTTTGATTTTTAGTTTGTAATTTTATTTTATTATCATGATTAGGTTCAAAATTTATAGAACATCCTTATATTATAATAGGAATTATCTCTACTATTTATTATTTTATAAGTTTTATAATTAATATTCCCTTAAGTATATTTATTAACCATTGAATTATATATTATAATATAAAATAATTATTAAATCTACTCCATTTCATATACCTAATTTTAGTCCCTGACCTATATTATTATCTATTTGAATATTTAATTTATTTGTTGGTATTATACTATATCTACATTATAATATAATTATAATCATTATATTATCCTCTATTTTAGTTGTAGATATATTAAAACATTGATTTAATGATATTATAATTGAAAGTTTATATCAAGGACATCATACTCTAAAAGTACAAAAATTATTAAAATTTGCATTCTTATTATTTATAATTTCAGAAATTATGTTATTTTTTAGTTTTTTTTGATCTTTTTTTCATTTTAGTCTAGTACCTAATATTCATTTAGGTAATAATTGACCACCCCTTTATATAACACCTATAAATCCATTTGGTATACCTCTTTTTAATACTATTATTTTAATATCTTCAGGTATTACTTTAACAATATCTCATTTCTACTTAATATCTAATAATAATTTAAGTATAGTATATTTAAATATTACTATATGTTTTGGTATACTATTTAGTTTATTACAATTGTTTGAATATTATAATAATCCTATTACTATAGCTTGTAGTGTTTATGGAAGTTTATTTTATTTATTAACTGGATTTCATGGATTTCATGTAATTGTTGGTACTATATTTCTAATAGTTTGTTCTTATAGATTAATAAATCATCATTTTACTAATAATCATCATGTTCTTATAGAAGTAAGTTCTTGATATTGACACTTTGTTGATATTGTATGATTATTTCTTTATATAATATTATATATTTGAATATAATAATTTATAAATTTATATTAAATATAATATTAAGTTTCTTAGTATATATATATATTATTTGAAAATATTTAATCCATTGTTAGAATTTTGGTTATATTAATTTTTATAATCTTATGAATATTAATTATATATATATATATACAAATATATATTTATTATATTTTATTATTCTATATAATTAATATATCTATAAGTATTATATTCCTAATAATATCCATTTACTTACTATTTAATAATAATAAAATATATTACAATATATATATAAGCTTTAATATATTAATATTTATAATAATATTTAAAAATAATTTTAATAATATATCATATTTATTAATATTACTATCTAATTTTCTAATTATAATTTGTTTTACACTTATACCAGAAAATATTAAATTCAAAAAAGAACTTAGTTTTAGTTTATTTTTATTACTGTATATATTAATTATGTTATTTTATACAAATAATTTAATAATATTTTTTATCTTTTTTGAATTATCTTTAATACCTCTATTTATTATTATTGGTATTTGAGGTTATGGTAAAAATAAAATTATAGCTAGTATTTATTTTATGTTATTTACTATAAGTTCCTCCTTTCTTATGTTTGTATGTATTCTTCAAATATATAATCTTACAGGAACTTTTAATATAAATTTCTTATCTACATTAGTTTTACCAACTTCTCTACAATGTAATTGTATAATAGGATTTTTTATTTGCTTTGCTGTTAAAATACCATTAGTACCATTTCATATTTGACTACCAAGAGCTCATGTAGAAGCACCACTAATAGGCTCTGTATTATTAGCAGGAATACTTATTAAATTAGGGGGTTATGGTATTATTAAAATAATTATACCATTATTTCCCTATGGTCTTGAATACTATTCTAATCTATTTATATTACTAAGTTTAATTAGTATAATATATGGTGGATTATGTACTTTAAGACAAACAGATATAAAAAAACTAATTGCATATAGTTCTGTTTCACATATGGGGGGGGTTTGTTTAGGATTATTTTGCTATAATTATATAGGTATTTATAGTTCTATAATTATAATGATATCACACGGATTAGTTAGTTCTGGTCTTTTTATTATAGCAGGATTTTTATATTCAAGATTTAATACTAGAAATATAAATTATTATAGAGGATTAGAAACTAATATGCCACTACTTTCACTATTTTCATTTTTACTACTAATTGCTAATTTTAGTTTCCCTTTATCCTTAAATTTTATAGGTGAATTATTATTATTATATTGTACTCTAAAAGTTAATATTATTATTACTATATTAGCTTCTATAGGAGGATTAATTACATTAATATACTCTATACAATTATATAATAAATTATTTAATGGTATTATTTCTCCTTATTTAATAAATATTAGAGATTTATCAAGAAAAGAAAGTTATATATTGATAAGTTTAATTATTATTATATTTATATTAGGAATATTTCCAAACTGATTAATATAACCATTATAATAATATTTATTATAATAAGTTTCTTCTTTAATTCTATTATTATAAATAAACAACTATTTATAAGTATAATATTTATATTTAGCTGTATAGGAATAGTTTTATCAAATAATTTTATAACTTTATATTTTTGTTTTATTATACAAACATTCTCTATTATATTATATTTAATTACACAAAATTCAAATTATATTACAAAAGAAGCTTCAATTAAATATTTTATACTTAGTAGTGTAGTAGGTTCTATATTCTTAATAGGAATTTCATCTTCATTATATTTAAATTATAATTTATATTTTATTAATTTATCTCCTAATATAAATTATTTACTCTTAACTTTAATTATATTTAAAAGTGGATTATTTCCTTTTCACTTTTGAGTATCAGATATTTATCAAGTTTGTGATATAAAATTATTATATTTTATATCCATACTTTCAAAAATAGTTATTATTCCTATATTATATATATGTAGTAATATAAACCAATTATTTATTATAGGATTATTCAGTATATTAGTTGGTAGTATATCCATTCTTAATCAAACTAATATTAAGAGAATTATAGGTTATAGTAGTATATATAATATAGGAATCGTTATTTTTATTTCTTCTTATAATTATAATATATCTCTAATATATTTATTAATTTACTGTATTATATTAACATTTTTTTTATTACTTATTACTACTGAAAATAATATAATAGAAATTATACATATACATTTATTTGATAAGTATAAAGCATTTACTTGATTAATAATAATACTTAGTTTTGCAGGATTTCCTCCATTTATAGGTTTCTTAGCTAAATCTTTAATATTAAATATATTAATAATATATAATTCAATGTCTATTTTATTATTACTTATTATTACATCTATTATGCTTTATTATTTATATTTTAAATTACTTACCCTTATATTTTATTATACTGAAAATATATTTTATAAAATTTACAATAATTTAGAAATTCTAAATATAAATAAGATATATTTAATTAATATATTTACTTATTCTTCCTATTTTTGATTTTTTTTAGTTTAAAAATTATTTCTATATTAATTTTATTACCTTTATTGTTTTCATTTTTAATTTATTTATTTGGTAGAAATTTTAATAAATATGGAATTAATTTACTTAATATATTATTTTTTAATATTAGCTTTATAAATATATTATTTTTATTAACTAATAATTCTAATATATATACTATTATATTTAAAAAATGATTATCAATAAGTTACAACTTAATATCTTTTACCATATTAATTAATTCCCAAACTATAATATTAATTAGTATAATTATCCTTATATTTACTATTATTATATTCTATTCATCTAATTATATGACTGAAGATCCTGGATTAATTTTATTTTTAGGTCATCTTTATTTATTCTTATTTTTTATGCTATTACTTATATCTGCAAATGATCTATATGTATTATTTATAGGTTGAGAAGGTGTAGGATTATGTTCTTATTTACTAGTTAAATTTTGAAATACTAAAATTCTTGCTAATAAAAGTGCAATAAAAGCACTAATATATAATAAAATAGGAGATTTAGGTTTATTATTAGCATTTACTTCAATTTGATATATTTATGGTCTTAATAGCCTTTCTTTATTATTAATAATAAAATATGTTATTTATAACTATATTATTATATTAATATTTATAGGAATTATAGCTAAATCTGCTCAAATAGGTTTACATAATTGATTACCTGATGCTATGGAAGGTCCAACACCCATTAGTGCTTTAATTCATGCTGCCACTATGGTAGTTGCAGGAGTCTATTTATTAATAAAATTTTCCTCATTATTAGGTATATGTTATATAATAAAATTTATTTTAATATTATTTGGTAGTTTTACTTCTATTTTTTTTTCTATTGTAGCTTTTTATAAGTATGATATAAAAAAAATTATTGCCTATTCAACTTGTAGTCAACTAGGATTTATGGTAACAATAATTGGATTTAATTATTATAATTTAAGTTTATTTCATATTATTAATCATGCTAGTTTTAAAGCTTTATTATTTTTGGGTGCAGGTATTATTATTTCCTCTAATTATTCTGAACAAGATTTAAGAAGAATAGGTTCAATATCTCCTATTTATTTGTGATTTATAATATTAGGTTCAATATCTCTTATTGCTATACCATTTACCTCTGGTTTTTATTCTAAAGACCTAATTCTAGAATGTACTTATTCTTCTAATATATTTATATTTGCCTACTGATTCTCTCTATTTGCATGTACATTTAGTGCATTGTATTCAATAAAAATTATATATTATATATATTTTACAGTACCAAACAATAAAAGCTTAAAATATTCTATTAATAATATAAAATTTATTTACATATTATTACCATTAGCATTTTTTTCATTATGTGTAGGTTACTTTTTACAATATTATATACTTCTATTAAAATTTCCCATAATAGTTAATAATTATATAAAATTCCTTCCATTATTATTTTCTTTACTTAGTATACCAATAATAATATTGATCAAATATATTATTAGTTGAAAATCTTATATATCATTATTTTGAATTGGTCAAATAAATAATTATATTGATAATATTAATTTTCATAAAATAACTAAACCTCTATATATTTTTAGTTATTCAAATATATATATATTAGTAGATAAAATTATTATAGAACATAATATTTTAAATTCAATAGTTGAGAATATAAAATGACTTTCCCAAAAAAGTAGTCAATATCATCATGGTTATTATGGTAGTTATATTTTTTTCTTTTTTTTTATTCTTATTTTATCTATTAAATTCTAAATATAATAATATTAATTATAATAATAGTAGGTTCATTTATGATATTTTCCAATATGCCCAGATTTTCAATTTTGTATTTAATATCTATATATATACTTATAGGAATTTATCTAAAATTAGTAAATACTATTAATATTATTATATTAATATACTTAATTATATATGTAAGTTTAATTAGTATACTATTTGCCTTCGTATTCTTACTATTAGATGAAAAAGTTAATATAGTAAATAAACCTAATTACAATGTAATAATTTCTATATTTTTTCTTTCTAGTATTTCTAGTTATATTTATTTTTATACTAAAGATATACTTAATAGTAATAATATAATATATAATAATTGATTAAACTATGATTTTCTAAGAGAAATTGGTATAATTTTATATTCTAATTATAATAACTCATTAATTTATATTTTAATTATAATTAGTATAGGATTAATTTCAATAAATATAATAATCAAGAGTGAATAATTTATAATATAATATTATTTTATATATTGATATTAATTGGAATATTTGGAGTACTAATTAATATAAAAAATCTATTCTTAATATTACTATTTATGGAAATTATTTATTCCGGAATTATTATATTATGTTTTTTTGCTTTTAATATTAATTATTCTAATAATATAATTATTATCTCATTCTATATTATGATATGTCTAGCTGTGGAAACTTGTATTGGATTATGTTTAGTAGTAAATATATTTAAAACAACTGGGACATCCGAATTAAATATTAATATGTTACTAAAAGGATAATTAATTATTTACTTATTTTTATATTTTTATTGATTTCTACTTTATTTTATATATCCATTAATACTAGTAAAAAAAATAATTATAATAATAAAGTTACTACATATGAATGTGGATTTAATACTATTTTAAAAGATAAAGGTAAGCCTTATAATATCCACTTCTTCTCTGTTGGTTTAATATTTACTTTATTTGAATTAGAATTTTTATTATTAATTCCACTTTTAATTATAGGAGGTTTAGTTAATATTAAGTTTATAATTAGCTATCTTTTAATTATAATTTTTATTATTGGGGGTTTATTCTTTGAATGACATTATAACATGTTAGAATGATAAAAAGATATTCTTTTTTTATATTCCCAATATCAATAACCACTTTAATATTATACATACTCTATTATAATGAATTATATTTTATTTTAAAAACTATTTTTATATTTAAAATATTTTTTAAAATAATGACATTGAATATTATATGAAATAAATATTCAATTCTTAAAAAGAATTTATTAAGAAATATAAATATAAAAAGAAAATATTTATATATTAGAAAATTTATTAAAAATATTTGATATGAAAAAAAAATATCTATATATTTTTTAGCTTTATTAAGTTGTATACTAGCTTATATATCCGAAATAATTAGTGTTAGTAATATATTATTTTATATATTAAGATATATACTATTTATTATTCCCTTATTAATAAGTATAGCATATATAACATTAATAGAAAGAAAATTATTAGGTTATATACAATTAAGAAAAGGACCTAATAAGATTGGTATTTATGGTCTACTTCAACCCATTTCCGATGGAATTAAATTATTTACTAATGAAATGATAATTCCTAGTCATTCTATCTCATATCTGTTTATTATTATACCTATACTTAATTTAACTTTAAGTTTATATATTAATAGTTATATTATAAAATTTGGTATAATTAATGAATATAGTCTATTTATTATACTATTTATAGTAATGTTAATAAGTTTTAATATATTAGTAGCCGGTTGGGTAAGTAATTCAAAATATAGTTTACTAGGTTCATTAAGAGCCTGTGCTCAAATCATAAGTTATGAAATAAGTTTTACTCTTTTACTTTTTATATTTATACTTATTACTAATAGTTTTAATATTTATTCCTTTTCTACTTATTCATCTCATACAGGCTGATTAATTTTTCCATTTTTTATTCCATTTCTATTAATGTACATCAGTATCTTAGCTGAAAATAATAGAACACCATTTGATTTAGCTGAAGCTGAGAGCGAATTAGTATCAGGATATAATGTAGAATACTCTAGTTTTTCATTTGCATTTTTCTTCTTATCTGAATATTTAATAATTATATTTTTTAGTATGTTCTTAGTAATTATATTTCTAGGTAATAATTATTTTATATTTAAAACCTTAACTATATTAATTATATCATTAATAATTAGAGGAACTTTACCAAGATATAGATATGATCAATTAATGATGTTATGTTGAAAATATATATTACCTGTTACCATTACCTTTTTCATTATATCTTTATTTATTATACAAAATATTTATTAAATGACTTCTACCTATTTAATTATATTTTTATTAGTTTCAATTTTAACTTTAATATCTCATTACTATGGATCTAAAGATAAAGATATTAAAAGTTTAATATACATAATTGGTAGTTTTATTTTATTATTAATTATATTTTACCCACTTCTACTACCTCATGTACTAGAATTTTATAAGGTAATATATATAAAAATATATGATTATTCAATAATGAATTCATATCATATTAAAATAATATATTCAATTCCTGTATTTCTTTTTCTTTTATTTTATCTATTTTTACCTAAATTTAGATTCATATTCTGAGAATCTATATTACTTATAATATCAATTTCAATCATAATATTTAGTTTAAATATATATTTTTTTCCGGGAATAATATTTATTAGTATATTATGATTATTTATAATAATATCAATATCATTCTTATCTTTTATTTTCATTAGTTGAAAATATTTTTCTCAGCTATCTACTAGAATATTTATTTTTATATATATAGTTTCTGTACTTATAATCCATTTTATGCTTATTATTTCTTCTCAAAAAGGGATTTCTTTAACAATATTAATAGGATATTCATATTCATATATAATTCTTTATATATTTTTATGCTTAGACTTTATAATATTTAGATATATTTTTTTTAAATTTTATTTATCTGAAACTGAATTTAAAGAATTTCATATAAAAGAAACCCAATGAATAGTAGAATATTGGAATTATAAAAGTGAGGATCCTATCTCTAAGAAAAAATGATATTTTAAACTTAGAAAATTAATTATTAGATTTTTAATAGTAATAATCATTATATCAACATTTATATTATTCATATGCGGAAACTATATGATAATCACATTTTTATATGGCTTCTTTGGCATGTAATAGTAATAATAATATTATTTTTATTTATTCCATTATTAGTTTATAATTATAATAATATTTATTATATTATAAAATTCAATAATATATAYATATATATATAKAGNANTTATTATATTTTTAATATAATATTTTATCATCAATTTTAATACAATTGATTTATTAGTTTAATTATATATTAATATATATATATATACAAAATTGAAAAGTTTATTAAATTCTTAAAATGATCAGATTACTAATCGTAATTATAATAATTATCATTATCGAAGAACTTCTTTAGCAACATATCTATTATATTACACTACATAACTATAATGTATTGCTACTACCATTTGTCTACGGACGATAATTTTAATTAATAAACTTCATAGACAAATGGTAGTAGTAATACATTATAGTTCTATATAAAGCAAATCGGTTGTTTTATTTTAGGAAAATCTTAAATATATAGCGGGATAGGTGTGGATAGGTTATCTCTTATATGTATATAAGAGATAAACGGGTTGTTTTCTATTAAAAAGAAAACAAATGGGTTACCTTATTATATTAAAATATAATACAAATATAAAAAAAAAAANTAGGTGGTTTTAGCTTTAAAAAATCTTAAGTATATAGCGGGATAGGGGTGGATAGGTTATCTCTTATATGTATATAAGAGATAAACGGGTTGTTTTCTATTAAAAAGAAAACAAATGGGTTACCTTATTATATTAAAATATAATACAAATATAAAAAATAGGTGGTTTTAGCTTTAAAAAATCTTAATTTAAATAAAAATCACAAAAAACCGGGATAAGTTCTAGCATAGTTAGGGTACGGGAACGTGCACCTTGAAACAATAGAATATATTAAAATAATTAATAATACTTATTATTTTAATATAATATACAAAATATTTATTAA